ATGCAACGATGGTTCTTTTCTACAAATCATAAAGACATTGGTACATTATATTTTATTTTTGGCGCTTGAGCAGGAATAGTAGGTACCTCTTTAAGACTAATTATTCGAGCAGAACTAAGACAACCAGGTAGACTAATTGGTAATGATCAAATTTATAATGTAATCGTTACAGCTCACGCATTTGTTATAATTTTCTTTATAGTTATACCTATTATAATTGGAGGATTTGGAAATTGATTAGTACCCCTTATATTAGGAGCTCCTGATATAGCATTTCCCCGCATAAACAATATAAGATTTTGACTTCTTCCCCCTTCCTTATCCTTGCTTCTTACAAGTAGAATAGTAGAAAGAGGTGTGGGAACTGGATGAACTGTTTACCCCCCTTTAGCTGCTGCTATTGCTCATGCTGGTGCCTCAGTTGACTTGGGGATTTTTTCTCTTCACCTTGCAGGAGTTTCTTCAATTTTAGGTGCCGTAAATTTTATAACAACTGTTATTAATATACGGTCATTTGGGATAAAAATAGACCAAATACCCTTATTTGTTTGAGCTGTTTTTATTACCGCCATTCTACTTCTGCTTTCCTTACCTGTTTTAGCCGGGGCTATTACCATGCTATTAACAGACCGAAATCTAAATACATCCTTTTTTGACCCTGCAGGAGGAGGGGACCCTGTTTTATACCAACACTTATTTTGATTTTTTGGACACCCAGAAGTTTATATTTTAATTCTCCCGGCTTTTGGTATGATCTCTCACATTGTTAGCCAAGAATCAGGTAAAAAAGAATCTTTTGGTACATTAGGGATAATTTATGCTATATTAGCAATTGGAATTTTAGGATTTGTTGTATGAGCACATCATATATTTACTGTGGGTATAGACGTTGACACTCGAGCATACTTTACATCTGCCACTATAATCATTGCTATTCCCACCGGAATCAAAATTTTTAGGTGATTAAGAACTCTACATGGAACTAAAATCAATTACTCTCCATCGTTATTATGAGCTTTAGGATTTATTTTCCTTTTCACAGTGGGAGGTCTAACTGGAGTAGTTTTAGCCAACTCATCTATTGATATCATCCTTCATGATACTTATTATGTTGTAGCCCACTTCCACTATGTTCTTTCCATGGGTGCTGTATTTGGAATTTTCGGTGGTATTGTTCACTGATTTTCTTTAATAACAGGTTTGTCAATAAACCCCAAATGATTAAAAACTCACTTTTTAGTAACATTTATTGGAGTAAATCTTACCTTCTTCCCTCAACACTTCTTAGGTCTAAATGGTATGCCCCGTCGTTATTCAGACTATCCGGACGCCTACGCTACATGAAATATTGTATCATCATTGGGCTCTATAATTTCATTTGTAGCAGCCTTAGGATTCCTAATTATTGTCTGAGAAGCTTTTGTATCAAACCGAACTGTAATTTTTTCCCCATTTTTAACATCTTCTATTGAATGAAAGCACTCCTACCCTCCTGCTGACCACTCATATATAGAAATTCCTTTAATTACTAACTTCTAAAATGGCAGAAAGATGTATAGGATTTAAGCTCCTACTAGGAAGATTTATCTTCTTTTAGAATCACTTATGGCAACATGAGCACACTTAGGCTTTCAAGACAGAGCTTCACCTCTTATAGAACAATTAATTTTCTTCCATGATCACATCATACTAATTTTGATTTTAATTGTAACCTTTGTAGGATATATAATATCAACTTTATTCTTCAACAAATTTATTGATCGATATATGTTGGAAAACCAGCCTATTGAAGTTATTTGAACATCCATTCCCGCTATTATTTTAATTTTTATTGCACTTCCATCTTTACGTCTACTTTATCTCTTAGATGAAGTAAATACTCCTTCCCTAACACTTAAGACCATTGGGCACCAATGATACTGAAGATATGAATACTCAGATTTTCTTCAGGTAGAATTTGATTCCTATATAATTCCATCTAATGAATTAGAAAACTCAGGATTTCGACTTTTAGATGTAGATAATCGTACAGTTTTACCCATAAATATACAAATCCGAGTTCTTATTAGCGCAACCGATGTTATCCACTCGTGAACCGTCCCATCTTTAGGAATTAAAGCCGACGCTATTCCGGGGCGATTAAACCAAACTAGATTCCTAATTAACCGACCTGGATTATTTTACGGGCAATGTTCAGAAATTTGTGGTGCAAACCATAGATTTATACCCATTGTAGTTGAAAGAGTTTCTATCAATTCATTTTTAAATTGAATCTCCCTATCAACTGAAAACTCACCGGATGACTGAAAGTAAGTATAGATCTTTTAAATCTATCATAGTATATTCGCGCCTACTTCTGGTGAAGAAATTAGTTAAACAATATAACATTTGCTTGTCAAGCAAAAATTATCTCAAGGATATTTCTTAATGCCACAAATAGCCCCAATTTACTGACTTTACTTATTATTTTTTTTTTTAACCACTTTTATAATATTCTTCATAATAAATTATTTTATTAAGCCTTATGAAAGAATAGACTCTTTTGATTCTACTTCCCCTAAGCATTTTAAATCTTGAAAATTATAACTAATTTATTCTCAATTTTCGAGCCTTCCTCAAGTTTATTTTCTTTATCAACTAACTGAATCTCTACTATCCTAGGTCTTATATTTATGCCTTACATTTATTGAGCTTCTCCCTCTCGCTGGTCGTTTTTATGAAGAAAAATCATCTTAACCCTACATAAAGAATTTAAAGCTTTACTTCAACCTTCTCATTTAGGATCTTCTATATTATTTGTCTCATTGTTCAGCCTAATTGTTTACAATAATTTCTTAGGTCTTTTGCCTTATATTTTCACTAGATCTAGTCATATAGTAATAACCTTATCACTCTCTCTTCCTTTGTGGTTGACCTTGATATTATTTGGTTGAACTAAATGCACTAAAAATATATTTGCACACCTAGTTCCCCAAGGAACGCCAGTTGCTCTTATACCTTTTATAGTCCTAATTGAAACCATTAGAAATATTATCCGACCTGGTACCTTAGCTATCCGACTCGCTGCTAACATGATTGCTGGTCATTTATTGTTAACTCTATTAGGAGGAACCGGTCCCTCTTTATCCCTTTATTTATTATCTATCATCATTATTGCTCAAATCATACTTTTAATCTTAGAATCTGCTGTAGCAATTATTCAATCATATGTATTTGCTGTTCTCAGAACCTTATATACAGGTGAAATTAACTAATGACATCATCACACGGTTTTCACCCATACCACCTGGTCGACATGAGCCCCTGGCCACTTACTGGCTCTATTAGTGCCATAATATTAACAACCGGGCTAGTTAAATGATTCCACCAATATAACATTAATTTACTTGTTCTAAGATTTATTACAATTATTTTAACTATAATTCAATGGTGACGAGATGTAACTCGTGAGGGAACATACCAAGGACTACACACTTTAACAGTAATGAAGGGACTCCGATGAGGAATAATTCTTTTTATTGTCTCAGAAGTTTTATTTTTTTTTTCATTTTTTTGAGCTTTTTTTCATAGAAGATTATCTCCTACTGTTGAAATTGGTATGTATTGACCCCCTTTAGGTATTCAACCCTTCAACCCGTTCCAAATTCCTCTATTAAACACAACTATTTTATTATCTTCTGGGGCAACTGTAACATGGGCCCATCACGCAATTATAGAATCTAATTACACCCAGGCTTTACAAAGTCTTGGATTAACTATTATTCTAGGTATCTACTTCACACTTCTTCAAGCAGTTGAATACGTCGAAGCATCATTTACCATTGCTGACTCTGTATTTGGATCTACTTTCTTCGTTGCTACTGGATTCCATGGGCTCCACGTGATCATTGGAACCTCATTCTTATCAGTTTGTTTCTTCCGACTTTATAAATGCCACTTCTCGTCTTTCCATCACTTAGGATTCGAAGCCGCAGCCTGATACTGACACTTTGTCGACGTAGTTTGATTATTCTTGTACATTTTCATTTACTGATGAGGTGGATAATTTTTTTAGTATAATAAAGTATATTTGACTTCCAATCAAAAGGTCTAATCTTTAGAAAAAATAATCCTTACAATATTAATAATCTCCATTACAACTTTAATTATCGCCTGTATTGTTATAATTTTATCCACTATTTTAGCAAAAAAAACTATTACAGACCGAGAAAAGAACTCACCTTATGAGTGTGGATTTGATCCTAAAGGAACCGCACGATTACCTTTCTCATTACGGTTTTTTTTAATTGCTGTAATTTTTCTAATTTTTGATGTTGAAGTAACATTACTAATACCCATAGCTTCATCATTAACCCTGACAAATATTTTTTCTTGATTTATTACTAGAGCTTTGTTCCTTTTTATTCTCCTCCTAGGGCTATATTATGAATGATCCCAAGGAGCTTTAGATTGATCTTAAGACCATAGTCAATATCTATGACGTATGAGTTGCATTCATAAAGAGTTTTTAAACTGGTTTTACCACAAATAAATTAGAAAGCGAATATTTGCATTTAGTTTCGACCTAAATTTTAGACCCTAAGTCTTCTAATTTTTGGTAGAAGCCAAAAAGAGGCTTATTACTGTTAATAATACAATTGAATTTCTATTCCTACCAAGGGGATATTATGTCAAGACAAAAGCTTCTAACTTTTCATCTAAGCGGTTAAATTCCGTTTATATCCCTAGTTTTTATAGTGTAATAAACACATTACATTTTCGTTGTAAAGTTGAAAAATTTTTTTCTAGAAACTATACCCAAAGTAAATACTTACATCTTTAGTATCACAAACTAACATTTTTAGTTAAACTATTTGAGTTTAATTTTTTCATTTACAGATAAAATTATCTCTTTTGCATCTTCAGTGCAATATTCTCCATATAAATTATATAAATCTATTAAATAAAAACAAATAATATAATAACTACCCTAATAATAAATATCTTTATAAATACTTTAACCCTATTTAATTGAAACAAGTTTAATATAACAAATAATTTTGAGAAGGTATAATATAAACCTTGACTCCCTAAATGTTCATATCAGCCCTTATCCATTAGAGTTTCTATTAACCCCCCGTTGCGTAAATTTATTCTTCTAATATTTTTAGTCCTTAAAAAAGGCATAAATCATATAGAACCAGAAACCACTACAAATTTATAATTTTTTAAAGAGTTTAGATTTTGATTAATATTTATTATGTTAAACATATACCCTAAAAAAGCCCCTACTATTACAATCATTAAGACAAAGTTTTTTATAAAACTAGTTATACAAATCATATACGGCTCAGGAAATAAAAGCCAGCATAAGCAAGCTCCTATAACAATAGCCCTAAACCCAAGTAAAGTTATTGAGTTATTTATAATTTTATCCTCATCGCTTATATTACTCAGGGATCTTAAATTATACTCTCCTCTTAATCCGTAAAAAACCAATCGCATAGTGTAACTGACTGTTAGCCCTGTGGCTAACACATATAAGCCCAGGGAAATAAAATTAATTCACCTTATAAACCCCACTTCTAAAATTATATCCTTGGAATAAAATCCTGCTAAAAAAGGAAACCCACATAGTGCCATATTAGCTACTATTATATAAGATGTTGTTAAGGGTATAAATTTCACAGAACAACCTATATTACGAATATCTTGATAGCCACCTACTCTATGAATTATAATCCCCGCACATATAAATAAAAGAGCCTTAAATAAGGCGTGTGTTAATAAATGGAAAAAAGAAAGATCAGGGTAACCTATAGCTAAAATTCTAATTATAACCCCTAATTGTCTTAAAGTAGACAAAGCAATGATTTTTTTCAAATCATACTCAAAATTAGCCCCTAATCCAGCCATAAATATAGTTAAACAAGAAAAAATTAATAATAATCTTTGAACATCAGAACCTTCTAACGCTGGACTAAATCGAATTATTAAATACACTCCGGCAGTTACAAGAGTTGAAGAATGAACTAAAGCAGAAACTGGGGTTGGTGCTGCCATGGCAGCGGGAAGTCAAGCAGAAAATGGAATTTGAGCTCTTTTAGTTATAGCTGCTAGTATAAACAAAACTTTTAATAAAATTCAATCCTTATCTAAAATGTAATGACTATATATTATGAAATTTCACCTTCCTAAATTCACTATTAACCCAATTCCAAGAAGAATGGCTACATCGCCAATTCGATTTGATAAAATGGTCAACATGCCCGCATTAGCAGATTTTTCATTTTGATAAAAAATTACAAGTGCATATGATACTAATCCTAGACCATCTCAACCTAGAAGAATCCTAATCAAATTAGGCCTCAACACCATTATTACTATTGAGAAGACGAAGGCTAGCACAAGATATATAAATCGATTAAAATTTTTGTCACCTCCCATATACCTCCCCCTATAAAATATTACCCTAGAAGAAATTAACAATACAAAGCACAAAAATAATATTGAAATTCAATCGAAAATCAAAATAAACACAACTGACAAAGAATTTATACTTATTAATTCTCACTCAATTATTCTGACCTCGCCAGTATATATTTTTACTATAAAACAAACCCCACAGCCCAAAGAACTAAGAATTAAAAATAATATTCTCCTAATATGTATATAAACATTTCAAACCATTATCTACTTCCTACCAAAAAATTGATTTTTTTTTAGATATCTTATACGCCTCTAACAAAATTTAAATTCAAAATTATTATATTTAATGGAAATCAATGTAAAAATAAAACTAAATACTCCCGACACTTACCTGATCTACAAGAATATAAAGAATTTACAAACACTCCGTGTTGTCTTAGACTATATATATACAAAGTGTATCTTGCTCTAAAAAAAGAAATCAATATTAATCTAATTATACTTAAACTACTTCAACTAATTAACCTAATAATAAGACTAATTTCCCCAAACAAATTTAATGAAGGAGGTGCTGCTATGTTTCCCACTCTTAGTAAAAATCATCACAATCCTATCCTAGGTATAAACCTTAGCAACCCCTTTCTAATCAAAAGACTCCGCCTACCAGTTCGCTCATAAGTTATATTTGCCAAACAAAAAAGACCTGAAGAACACAACCCATGTCCAATTATAACCACTACAGCACCTATTAACCCCCACCACCTAAAAATTATAAGCCCACATAAAACTATTCTTATATGCACTACCGAAGAATAAGCAATTAAAGATTTTATATCAACTTGCCGTAAGCAAAGCAACCTAATTAAAAAACCCCCTACTAACCTAACCCTAACTCACAATCAAGAAAATCCCAAGCTAATTTTTTGGAAAATAATTAAAACTCGAAATAAACCATAACCTCCTAGTTTTAATAAAACCCCAGCTAAAATCATAGATCCTGCTACTGGGGCCTCAACATGAGCTTTAGGCAACCATAAATGAAATATGTATATGGGAAGTTTAACTAAGAAAGCCATTACTCTCCTAAAATACCAAATTATATTAATATATCTCACTGAATAAAATGGCCTTCTTAAACTTATAACTAAGCTACCATCATTATAAGATATAAATAACAAAGATCCTAATAAAGGCAATGACAATGTTAAAGTATAAAAAAGTATATAAATTCCAGCTTGAATGCGCTCAGGTTGATACCCCCAACCCAAAATTAAAATTAAAGTAGGAATTAAAGAAACCTCAAATCTAATATAAAACAATAAATAATTTAATGACGAAAAGGTGACAAAAAGCCTTAATAGTAAAAATAAATTAACAATAATAAATATTGACGGAAATTTGTTATTTCTATAAACTTTCTGTCTCGAAATAACAATTATGAATATTACCCAAGCACTTAAATAAATTATCAAGTACCTAATATAATCTATACCTATATCAAACCCCAACATATACATATATATATCGTGAAAACAATTCATACCAATTAAACCCCTAATTACCCCTAATCCTAATTGGACCGTTTTTCAGTTTCTCTTAAATTTTATCAATAAAATCAATGGTAATAAAAACTTTAACACTCTAATATATTAAACCTTTTAAAATAATCATTACCATGCCTACGAACAATTAATACTAATAAAGAAAGCCCAACAGCCCCCTCACACACGGTTAATGTTAAAAAAAATAAACAAGAATAAATTTCTATACCAACCCCAGTTATCTGTAATCTCAACAGCCAAAAAATTCCTAATATTATAAACTCCAATCTTAACAAAGAATTCAATAAGTGTTTATGATATGAAATAAATCTCCACAAACCGCAAAAAATTATAACCAAAGATATAATAACTCCTAATAATCTCAAATTTATCATTAGTTTTAATAGTTTAAGATAAAACATTGGTCTTGTAAACCAATAATGAAATATAATTTTCTTAAAACTTCAGAGAAAAAGAACAACTTCTTTGTCTTTAATTCCCAAAACTAATATTTTTATAAACTATTCTCTGATATTCTTATATTAACCATCCCCTTACTACTAACCTCCTCAATTTTATTTACACAACTATCCCACCCACTAGCCATAGGCCTCGTATTATTGATTCAAACCATTTTAATTTCTATCACAGTTGGATTGTCCACTTATTCGTTCTGATTTTCTTATATTCTTTTTTTAGTATTCTTAGGTGGTATATTGATCCTTTTTATTTATGTCGCTTCACTTGCTTCAAATGAATCTTTTAACTTTTCTATAACTTCTTTAATAATTTCTGGGTTTATAATATTAATTACTCTATTGTTTCTATTCACCGACCCTTTACTAATTCTCAATCCTACTTTACTACCTAATTTATCTCTAGAGACTATAAATTCTACTCAGTTTATTACCAGATGAATTTACAACTCCCCCTCCATAGTATTTACTATTTTTATTATTTCTTACCTTCTTTTAATATTAATTGTCGTAGTAAAAATTGTAAACTTATTTAAAGGACCTCTTCGATTATCAACATAATGACAACACCTTTGCGCAAATCCCACCCATTATTTAAAATTGCAAACGGAGCTTTAGTAGATATACCACTTCCTAGAAATATTACCACGTTTTGAAATTTTGGCTCGCTTTTAGGACTCTGCTTAGTTATTCAAATTGCCACTGGATTATTCCTGGCCATACATTATACAGCCCACATTAATTTAGCTTTCTCTAGAGTAGTGCACATTTGCCGTGATGTAAATTACGGTTGACTCCTTCGAACTATACACGCAAACGGAGCTTCCTTTTTCTTTATTTGTTTGTATATTCATATCGGCCGTGGGATTTATTTTAGCTCTTATATGAACTTTCACGCATGAATAGTAGGAGTCGTTATTTTATTTATAATTATAGCAACAGCTTTCCTAGGTTACGTCCTACCTTGAGGTCAAATATCGTTTTGAGGAGCAACAGTTATTACTAATTTGTTTTCGGCCATTCCCTTTATTGGCTCAGACCTAGTTCAGTGAATTTGAGGGGGATTTTCAGTAGACAACGCCACTCTAACACGATTTTTCTCATTTCACTTCATTCTCCCATTGGCTGCTGCTGCATTTTCTATAATCCATATTTTATTTCTTCATCAAACGGGAGCAAACAACCCCCTTGGTGTCTCAAGACAGATTGACAAAATCCCATTCCACCCTTACTTCACCTTTAAAGATATTGTAGGGTTCGTAGTTATATTGACCGCTCTTTTATTTCTAACACTTGTTGCTCCTTATTTTTTAGGAGATCCTGACAATTTTATTCCTGCTAACCCCCTAGTAACTCCTCCTCATATTCAACCAGAATGATATTTTCTATTTGCCTATGCTATTTTACGTTCTATTCCTAATAAACTGGGAGGTGTTATAGCCCTAGTAGCATCCGTTGCCATTTTAATGGTTCTACCTTTTACCCATACCTCTAAGTTTCAAAGGTTAGTTTTCTACCCCTTAAATCAAATCTTATTTTGATCTTTCGTAGCTATTATTATACTTTTAACTTGAATTGGAGCCCGACCTGTAGAAGATCCTTATATTCTTACTGGCCAAATTTTAACTGTATTATATTTCTCCTTTTATATCTTAAACCCCCTCTTATTAATTTGATGGGATAACATGCTTAAATGATTATTTAGTTTAATTTAAAACAAATGTTTTGAAAACATTAAATAAGAATCTTACGTCTTAATAATCTTTGTCAATATGTTAATTTAATTATAAAATAAACAAAAACACATTATTTTTACACCTAAGAAAAAAAACAAGTAATTAATAGATAGAGGCAAATATCTTTTCCACGCCAAGTACATTAACTTATCATACCGAAACCGAGGTAAAGTTCCACGTACTCAAACAAAAGCAAAAGCAACTCCCACCCTCTTAAAATAAAACAACAACCTAAATAGACCACCTCCTAAAAAGAGAATTACAAATAATACCCTTATAAACAAAATCCTAGCGTACTCTGCTATAAAAATTAAAGCAAATCCCCCTCTTCTATACTCAGTATTAAACCCCGACACTAACTCCGATTCACCCTCAGAAAAATCAAACGGAGTTCGATTTGTTTCAGCCAAACAAGACCTAAACCAAGTCAATCCTAGTGGAAACCTAATAATAACAAACCAAGATATTATCTGATATTTATTAAATAAATCCAGATTAAAGCCCCCTACTAATACAATAAATGATAATAAAATTAAAGCTAACCTTACCTCATAAGAAATAGTCTGAGCAACCGCTCGTAAACTCCCTAAAAGAGAATATTTACAATTAGAAGATCAGCCAGCCACTATAGTTGAATACACATTTATACTTAAACAACATAAAAAGAATAAAATCCCTAAATTAAATCTCATCAACCCTACCTCATAAGGTAAGACTGCTCACACTAACAATGAAAGAAATAATCTAAAAACCGGACATATATAATAAACTAAGAAGTTAGATGCGACCGGTGTTGTCTGCTCCTTAGTGAAAAGTTTCACAGCATCAGAAAAGGGTTGCAAAATCCCTATATATCCTACTTTATTTGGTCCTTTACGAATTTGAATATACCCAAGAATTTTACGCTCAAGTAAAGTTACAAAAGCAACCCCTACTAATACACAAATGATCAAAACAAGAAAATTAATTATTTCAACAATTACCAAAGTCATAAAATAATTTGTCAATTATTTAACTATTTATAGATTTGCTCTATTTAACAGGATCCTAAATCCAGCACATATAATCTGCCAAAATAGTTACCAAAATCAAAATAATTTTTATTATTTAATCCTTTCGTACTAAAATAATAAATTTTTTATTAAAAGATAGAAACCAACCTGGCTCACGCCGGTTTGAACTCAAATCATGTAAAAATTTAAAGGTCGAACAGACCTTCTTATATAACTGCTGCAATTATATAGAAATTTTAATTCAACATCGAGGTCGCAAACTTTTTTTTCGATATGAACTCTCAAAAAAAATAACGCTGTTATCCCTAAAGTAACTTAAACTTTTAATCTTTAATTAGGATCATTTTACACTTCATTTATTTTTGTTTTTAAAAATTAAGCAGTTATCAAAAATTTTACCTTTATCACCCCAATATAATAAATCCTATTATTAAGCTTTTATTCCATAAAATTCAACTATATAATAAACAATATAAAGTTTTATAGGGTCTTATCGTCCCTTTAATTCATTTAAGCCTTTTCACTCAAAAGTTAAATTCAATAATAAATATAAAGACAGATTTTTTCTTGTCCAACCATTCATACAAGATCCCAATTAAGAAACTAATTACTATGCTACCTTTGCACGGTCAAATTACCGCGGCCTTTAAATTTTTATCAGTGGGCAGGTTAAACTCTCTACAACTACAAACAGACATGTTTTTGATAAACAGGCAGAAAAATTATTTGCCGAGTTCCTTTATACTTTACTTTTATTTTTAAACAAAATTTATTATTTTATTTTTTAAATTAATAACAATTTTTTACTAATAAAACCATTATATCTTAACGTTTCACATTAGAATTAATTTTTTAGTGTGATTTAAAAGTTAAAAGCAAATATTTTACTACTACTTAATTTAGTTAAAACACTTTACCAACAAGAGTACTATTAACCCTAGTTCAAAATTACACACATTCACCTACACTTTTTATAATTACGTTTATAAGAAGCTAATCCCTCCTACAATTAATTTTTACAATCTGGTCTTTGCAAAAACAAAATTAAATTTTTCTCCTAAAAAACTAGATATAATAAAACTCGACTGACATTTCACCTTTAATTTCACATTTAACATTTATTTTTTACAAAAAAAGAATGTAAGATTAACTGTTTTTATTTCGAGATTTTTATTTATATAATTTATTTAGATTCTCCCTGATACACAAGGTACAACACTTAATATTTACTATCTTATTTCTTTATCTTTCCTTCACAGTACTCTTTCGCTATAGTCAAATCTAACTTTCATTAAAAATTACTTAAAAATTAAAATTATTTTTCTTAAAAAAATACACTTACTTTTTTCATTTAAACAAATTACCAAATTCAAAGCAAATCGACTTGCACGATAATTCTTTTCAACGTAACTGAAATGCTACACTATTTAGCTATACTTTGATAATTCTAGATACACTTTCCAGTATATCTACTATGTTACGACTTATTCCATTTATAATGAAAGCGACGGGCGATATGTACATAATTTAGTGCTCATGTCAAAAAGGCTTATTAAACCTTGTTTACAATCAAATCCTCCTTTATAGTCAATATTAATTCACTAATTCGTCTAAAACAATTTATTGTAATTCATTTCTACTTATTTATAAGCTGCACCATGATCTAATTTTCATAAACAATTAGGTTTAGTAATTTTTCTTTTAAGAATTACCTGATAATGATGGTATACAAACTGAGTCATACAAAAACAAGTAAGATATTACGTGGATTATCGATTAAGAAACAAATTCCTCTGAAAAGATTAAATTACCGCCAAATTTTTTAATTTTTAAGTGTTTATCTACTACTAATTTATTATTTTTTAAACATCACTTGAAATAATAGGGTATCTAATCCTAGTTTATGATCAAATTTTACTAGCTTCAATTACAAATTATTAATAAAATTACAAGATAATATATAAATTTCACCTTTTATTACCCATAATAAAAATTAATTTATAAATTCACTTAACTAATAATAACCTACTTTGCTTAGCCTTAAAGTATAACCGCGAATGCTGGCACAATATTCATCAGACTTGAAATGTTGCTACTAATTCACACTTTTATGCATTTAATAATAATATATGCTGAGATTATATAATCTTATAATTTTACTTTCTAATGACAAACCAATTGATATAAAACCAATTAATCAATTACTATCCCGCTAAAACTTTCATGCAATCTTAACAACAATACAAAGCACAAGCTAAAATCAAACATTACTGAATACACAATTCTAAGCTCTTTAAAAAATTACTCTTAATTACCCACTATAAAAACAAGAATTTTTTTACAATATAATTTTATATACTACTATCTCTATATAATTTACTAAAGTAATATGGATAGTATAATCATATAGATGTATAAATTCCTTTAAATTTTATGGGCTCTTAAATTATAATTCCATTAAATCAGAAAAAAGTATATATTTATTTAAGGATAAAAAAAGCATTTTTACAAAGATTTACTTATACTACCTTACGGATATTCATTTTAAATGTTTGTAAAAGAAACCTTCAAGGATAAAAGTAATTCCATCTCAAGAGCCTTCCTATTTTCTCTCCCGTGAATGGAAGGCTCTCCCGTTGGAATTACTTTTAATATGGAGGGACACGAATTATCAACATTTTTAGGTATATTAAAATGTATGAATTGGATATATAGAGATAAGTTTCTTTAATGAAATATAGAACATATTATTAAACACAAAAACCATTCTTTCTTATAAACAAGCTTTTCTCAAAATAATACTGTTAAATGTTTTTTTTAATCATAGTAAAAAAATAAACCCACTACTTCAATATAGTGCCTGATTAAAAGGGTAGCTTTGATAGAGCTAATTATGTAATTTTTCTTACCTATATTACACGTAATGGAATTGCACCATTTCTTAAAAGATCAAAACTTTTTATGCCCTTTACATTAACGAATAAATTGTCTAAAAGATAAGCTAATATCTAAGCTAATGGGCTCATACCCCGTAAATGAAAGTAATAACCTTTCTCTTTTTAATGATATTTCCTTTTTCATATGCTATTTTTTTTTTCTCTCTCCTTTTAGGGTCAATTATTACTATTTCCTCCACTTCATGATTTACCGCCTGGGTTGGGTTGGAATTAAATATAATATCATTTATTCCTCTAATTGCAATTAAAATAAATTCTTACTCTTCAGAAGCCGCTTTAAAATATTTTTTAATCCAGGCCTTAGGTTCTTCTTTACTCATTATATCTAGCTTTCTTTCTATTTCTTTCTTAACTATTAGATTCATCCTCATTTTATTAACCTTATTGTTAAAACTAGCGGGAGCTCCTTTTCATTTTTGATTTCCTCAAGTTATAGAAGGATTGACATGACCTCAAGCCTTTTTACTTTCCACAATTCAAAAATTAGGTCCTATAATTCTCGTCTCCTATTTATTAATCGAAACTATTTTACTAAAAATAGTTATTTTTTCATCCATTCTCTCTGCCTTAATTGGTGCACTAGGGGGATTGAATCAAATACTTCTCCGGAAAATAATCGCTTTTTCTTCCATTAATCATATATCTTGAATATTAATTGCCATTTCAACAGGGGATGCCTTCTGACTTCTCTATTTTTTCATTTATTCTATAATTTTATTATCTATTATAAGTATTTTTCACGAAATACAAGTCTTCTCCCTTTCAAATTTAGCACAATCAGACCACAGAAGATCTTTACGATCCCTTTTAATTTCATTTAACTTCTTATCTCTAAGGGGCTTACCTCCATTTACAGGATTTATTCCCAAATGAATTATTATCCAAATTATAATTAACTCATCTTTGTTTATCCCTTTATTCTTTTTTATTATTTCCGCTCTAATTACATTATATTTTTACCTACGTCTTATTATTAATTTTCTCCTGTTTACCAACCCAACCATAAACTTTAACATGAAATATAATTCTCTTCCATCTAATTATTCTTCTATTTTTTTGAAATCATCTTTTAATTTTATCGGACTTTTTATACCATTTTACTTTCTTTTACTTTAGAATTTTAAGTTATCTAAACTAAAAGCCTTCAAAGCTTTCAAAAAAAGTTCTAATCTTTTAAATTCTACCAAAGCCTTAGTGAATTTCACATCTTTAAACTTGCAATTTAACGTTATCTTTATACTACAAAGCTTTTAGTTATCAGTTATTAACAAAGGAGTATAAACTCGTTTACAGATTTACAATCTGCCGCCTAAACTCAGCCACTTTATT